TTATTTATTACCTGTGTCTACTATTTAGGCAGAATGCCGTCACCCATTTTTACTAACAAATTGAAAGAAAACTCAGAAAGGAAAGAAATTGAGGAAGAAATAGATGGAGAAATAGAAAAAACTTCCGAAACGAAGGAGACTAAACAGGAAGAAGAGGGATTCACCGAAGAAGATCCTCCTCCTTCCCTTTTTTCGGACGAAAAGGAGGATCCGGACAAAATGGATGAAACGGAAAAGATCCGAGTGAATGGAAAGGACAAAACAAAGGATGAATTCAACTTGCACTTAAAAGAAGCGTGCTATAAAAATAGCCCAACTTATTATTCTGGCAATCAAGATATTTCGAAGTTAGAAATACTTAAAGAAGAAAAGAAAAACCTCTTCTGGTTTGAAAAACCCCTTCTTTCTCTGCTTTTCGACTATAAACGTTGGAATCGTCCAACGCGATATATAAAAAACAATCGATTTGAAAATGCGGTAAGAAATGAAATGTCACAATATTTTTTTTATACATGTAAAAATGATGGAAAACAAAGAATTTCTTTTACATATCCACCCAGTTTATCCATTTTCTGGGAAATGATACAAAGAAAGATTTCTTTGTCTATAATAGACAAATTCTTATACGATGAACTATACAATTATTGGATTTATAACAATGAACAAAAAAAAAACAGCTTAAGCAATGAATTTACTAATAGAATTGCAGTTCTAGACAAAGGACTTTTTTATATAGATGGACTCGATAAAAAAACTCGATTATGCTATGAGAAAACGAAAAAGGAATATTTGCCAAAAAGAAATGATCCTTTCTTAAATGGATCCTATCGTGGAATAATAAAAAAATGCTTTTCATCCTCTATTATAAATGAAACTCCAGTCAAAAATAGGATAGATGGCATTTTTATAAATAAGATTCATAGTATTCTTAGTAATGATTATAATTACCACGAATTTGAACAGAAAAAAGATGCATTTAATAAAAAATCAATATCAAAAGAAATTAGGCATTTCATGCAGTTAATGAGTCAATTTTATGGGGAATCAACATTCAATATTTCTTTACTTCCAGAAGAAGTCAAAATTGGTTTAGAAGATCAAGACAAATTTTGTAAATTTTTAGTTGATGCAATCATAGGACTAAAAAGAAATAAGAAATTAATAAAAAAAGCAATTGGAATAAAAGATAYKAGKARAWAMGACCTCCTCCAATATACTTGATACTTTCGGCAACAAAAAAACTTGTAATACCAAATCCATTTGGAATTCCATCAATTATTCGTCTCTCAATAATAGACACCAGTTCGGCCAAACCCCTTACCCCCTTAATAAAAAATGTTGCATAAAAAGCATCGATATAACCACGATTAGAAGACCAATTGTATATATAATTTTTTATTTTGTCCCCAAAAATTTTATTAGGACCCCTTTTATCAAATGCATTTATTAAGTTAAAATTTTTTAACGATGAATAAATAGGTTTATAAAAAAATAAGGCTATAAATATTCCCAAATAAGCTATACTAACAGAAAAGATTGCATTTATTGTAAATTCATACAAATCAATAGAATTTTTTGAAGTAGAATATAAAAGATTTACGGGTGGCGTTAACCATTTAGTTAATATATCCAACTCTATTCCTTCTTTATTTAATGGAATTCCTATAAATCCAATAAATAAAGTAAACAGAATCAATATAATGAGAGGAAATAACATAGTATTGTCCGATTCTGAAGGATATGCAGAAATTTTATTATTCTCAAAATCGGTAAGAGTAATAAAATATGGCATACTTTTCAAAGAATTTCTCGAAATTTTATATGGTTTTTTCATAAAAACCGCAGCACTTTCTCTATTATTATTCATTGTTAATAAGGTAAATAAAGAGAAAAAAATTTTTTTTTTTAATCCTTCTTTACCCCATAGAGATATTGAATAGAGGGAACTACTTTTTTTTCCACTATAATTTTTACAATAAAGGTTTAAATGTCCACCAAACGTAAGCAAATAGATTCGAAACATATAAAATGCGGTTAATCCGGCTGTGAAATAAGCTATTATTGCGAAAATTTGTGAATACAACCAACTCTCATTAAGAATTTCATCTTTGGACCAAAAACAAGCAAGAGGCGGAATACCACAAAGAGAAAGGGTACCTATTAAAAAAGCATTTTTTGTAATTGGAACATGTTTTGTTAATCCCCCCATAAGAACCATATTCTGACTCTTTTCTGGAGAATATCCAACAAGCGTTTCCATTGAATGAATAATAGATCCGGATCCTAAAAACAGCAATGCTTTTGAATAAGCATGAGTAATCAAATGAAATAAAGCAGCTCGATAAGAACCCATACCTAGAGCTAACATCATATAACCCAACTGAGACATTGTAGAATAAGCTAAACTTCTCTTAATGTCTTTTTGAGCAAGAGCTAAGGTAGCTCCTAAAAAAACAGTTATTATACCTATAATAGTTATTACATACATTATATAAGGTATAACTATGAAAAGAGGAAAAAGTCGAGCGACTAGAAAAATCCCCGCAGCGACCATGGTCGCTGCATGTATGAGAGCTGATATCGGAGTAGGTCCCTCCATAGCATCGGGTAACCATACATGAAGGGGAAATTGGGACGATTTTGCAACTGCACCAAAAAATAAGAAGAAAGTGCAAAAAATAGAAAATAAAAGATTGACTGCATTATTTTTAATTAAGTTATTAAATATCTCAAACAAATCACGAAAATCAAAACTGCCTGTTACCCAATAAAGACCTAAAATGCCCAATAATAACCCAAAATCCCCTACACGATTAGTCACAAACGCTTTTTGACAAGCATTCGCGGCAATAGGTCTTGTAAACCAAAAACCTATTAATAGATACGAAGACATTCCAACTAATTCCCAAAAAAGATAAATTTGTATCAAATTTGAACTCGTAACTAATCCTAACATGGAAGTATTAAAAAAACTCATATAAGCAAAAAATCTTAAATATCCTTGGTCATGACACATATAATTATCACTATAAATAAGAACCAAAATTGCAACAGTAGTGATTAAGACTGCCATAATAGAAGTAAGTGGATCGAACAAGTAGCCAAATTCGAACGAGAAATCATTATTAATGGTCCAAGACCATACATATTGATAAATGGAATTACTATTTATTTGGTGAATCGACAACGTGATCCAAAAAAGCATAGCTATAGTTAACAAAAAAATACTAGAAAACGCCCATATACGCCGAAGATTTTTTGTTGCTGTCGGAAAAAGGAGAAGCCCCACTCCTATTAACAAAGGAATTGGAAGTGTAATGAAGGATATGATACATGCATATTGGTATATATGTTCCATAATAGAAAATTTTTATTTCGGGTTGCATTTTTTAATATTCATCAGTTCTTGCCTTTTTAAATTAAGTTGAGCGGGACGATAAAAAATGGCACTTTCTTTTCCATTTAAATAATTTATAATTATAATACATATATAGATTACAGGAAAAAACCTTTAATCATAAGATTTACTTAACTAAAGCTTTAATAAAATTAATAATGATACAAACGACTTAGCTTCTTCTCTAATTAGTTCAGAATTATCAATCTGTTTTACTAAAAATTTTTTCACCCTAACTAAATTTTATAGTTATATTCAAAAAACTAAAGTCAAGTTTTTCAATTAAATTAAGTTTTGGGTTTTAAAATTTCTCGACGTGGTTTATTATATACATTTAAATGAAATTTAAATACAACACAATAAAAATAAAGAAAATATTTTGTAATTTTTATTACTTTTGAATTTCATAAATATATTCATTTTCATTTATTTAATTAGTTAAAATTGAATTATTTTATTTAAAAATAGTCTATGGATCATAAAAGAGTTTGTTTCTACTAATAGAATTTTTTAATTTAAAATTTTGTTTTTCCAAATTAAGATATTTTCATCTAGAATATAAATACATAGATAATGAATAAGAAACAAAGATTTGTTTGAATAATAGATGTCTTTCACATCCAACTATAATAATGAAGAATCCATTGAATTTTAAATGGCAGTTCCAAAAAAGCGTACTTCTATTTCCAAAAAGTCTATTCGTAAAAATATTTGGAAAAAGAAGGGGTATTGGGCAGCGTTAAAAGCTTTTTCGTTAGCAAAATCTATTTATACTGGAAATTCAAAAAGTTTTTTTGTACGAAAAATAAGTACTAAAAACTTGGAATAATCAGAATGGATCTGAAAAAAAAAAGACCCTAAATATAAAAAATTAGCATGATAAATTATGACAAAATTTCATTTTGGCTTTTTGATTTGAAATTTTTGTATTTGAAATACAAAATACAAAACTCAATTTTAAATGAAATTTTTGCGCTTAAATTAAGGGTCTTAAAAAAATTTTTTGAATCACCATCGTTTTTTTAGTCTATTTTTTTTTTTTTTAGATGGGGATCTTTTCCCCATCAACCTATTTTAAATTATAACAAAAAAGAGCTAAACCTTAACTTTCATAATTGCTCTATATGCGTTCGTTTACAATCTAATAAGTCATTTTTTTGGATATCAAAATATCCATTTAATAAAAAAGTCCTTGGTGCCGAAATGCAATTATGCTTCAAAAAAGTTGATTTTTTTGTATTCATATTCAAAGGATATATGTATTTTTTATTTACTAATTTTGAAATCAGATTAAAAATGCATTTATAATTACCAATATAAAAAATTGTATTGAATTAATCTCGACGATTGAATAAAAAAAGGTTATTATGATTTCAAATAAGCCGCTATGGTGAAATTGGTAGACACGCTGCTCTTAGGAAGCAGTGCGATAGCATCTCGGTTCGAGTCCGAGTGGCGGCATATAAAAAAAAATTAAAGGACTTTTTGTTCGGATTTTCATTTGATAATTTATAATTGAGAAATTTCTTTATATATATAATTTTATATGATATTTTCGACTTTAGAACATATTTTGACTCATTTTTCTTTTTCAACGGTTTCCGTTGTAATTACACTCCATTTGATAACTTTATTAGTCAATGAAAAAGTAGGACTCTACAATTCATTAAAAAAAGGCATGCTAGTTACTTTTTTATCTATAACGGGATTATTAGTTACTCGTTGGGTTTATTGTAAACATTTCCCATTAAATGATCTATATGAATCATTAATATTTCTTTCCTGGAGTTTTTACATTATTCATATGATTCCATATTTTAAAAAACAAAAAAGGAATTTAAGTGCAATAACTGCGCCAAGTGCTATTTTTACTCAAGGGTTTGCTACTTCAGGCCTTTTAACGGAAACGCCGCAATCTTCACTATTAGTACCGGCTCTTCAATCCCGTTGGTTAATGATGCACGTAAGTATGATGGTGCTGGGTTATGCAGCTCTTTTATGCGGATCATTATTATCAGTAGCACTTCTAATAATTCTATTTCAAAAAAATATAACAGCGTTTTTTGAAAAAAAAAATTTTTTTTTTAATGAATTATTTTTTTTCAGTGAGATTCAATACATGAACGAAAAAGGCAATATTTTAGAAAGCGTTTCGCCCTTTTCGGTTCAAAATTATTACAGGTCTCAGTTGATTGAACAACTGGATCATTGGAGTTATCGTGTTATTAGTTTAGGATTTATCCTTTTAACCGTAGGTATTCTTTCAGGAGCAGTATGGGCCAATGAAGCATGGGGATCGTATTGGAATTGGGACCCAAAGGAAACTTGGGCTTTTATTACTTGGATTGTATTTGCAATTTACTTACATATTAGAACAAATATAAATTTTAGGGATGCAAATTCTGCAATTGTAGCTTTTATGGGCTTTCTTATAATTTGGATATGCTATTTTGGAGTCAATCTCTTAGGAATAGGGCTACATAGTTATGGTTCATTCATTAATTAAATTGAAGTAAAGAGAGGACCCTACGTCCGAATACAAACATAGGACAAGGCGTTTCTTATAAACAGGTGAGAACCATTTTAATGGTTCTCACAAACGCCAAACAAACATGCCCGATTAGAATTGCAATTTAGTCATTCTTCGTACAAATATAAAGATAAAGAAGACTACTTTTTCATTTGATTAAATGAAATGAAACTTATCTATAAAAAAATTTTGATAGAATAGCTTCCACCTTCTCAGCAGATAATGAAAGAACAAAATCTGGATAAATGCCAACACCAATTACCGGTATAAAGATAGAGCTCGATACAAATAATTCTCGTGGCCCAGAATCCAAAAAAGCAGAGTTTTTTATATTAAAAAACTTATATCCATAAAACATTTGACGTAACATAGATAATAAATAAATAGGAGTTAATATCATTCCAATCGCCATTCCAAAAGTAATTAGTATTTTTGTCATTAAAAGTAATTTGTGGCTAGTAATTATTCCGAAAAAGATTATTAATTCTGCAACAAAACCACTCATGCCTGGTAACGCAAGGGATGCCATTGAAAAGCTACTGAATAGTGTAAATATTTTTGGCATTGGAATAGCTATTCCGCCCATTTCGTCAAGATAAACAAGACGTATTCTATCGTAACTAGTTCCCGCTAAGAAAAAAAGTGCAGCACCAATAAATCCATGAGAGATTATTTGTAAAAAAGCTCCATTAAGTCCCGTTTCAGTTATAGAACTAATTCCTATAATTATAAAACCCATGTGTGATACAGAAGAATAGGCTATTCGTTTTTTTAAATTGCGTTGTCCAAGAGATATTAAAGCTGCATAGATTATTTGCATTGTGCCGATTATTATCAACCAAGGAGAAAAGATCGAATGAGCATGAGACAATAATTCCATATTGATCCGAACTAAACCATATGCTCCCATTTTTAATAAAATTCCGGCAAGAAGCATACAAGTACTATAATGGGCTTCCCCATGGGTATCTGGTAACCATGTATGTAACGGTATAATTGGTAATTTAACAGCAAAAGCAATAAAAAATCCAATATAGAACATTATTTCTAATGCTAGGGGATACGATTGATTAACTAACATTTCCAAATTTAAGGTAGGTTCAGTAGAACCATATAAACCAATACCCAAAACTCCCATTAATAGAAAAATGGAACCCCCCCCCGTATACAAAATAAATTTAGTAGCAGAGTAGAGACGTTTCTTTCCGCCCCACATGGATAAAAGTAGATAAACAGGAATTAATTCTAATTCCCACATTATGAAAAAAAGTAAAAGGTCTCGGGACGAAAATGATCCTATTTGACCACTGTACATTGCTAACATCAGAAAATGGAATAATCGGCAATCTCGAGTAACTGGAAAAGCTGCTAAAGTAGCTAAAGTAGTGATGAATCCCGTCAGTAAAACGGGTCCTATCGAAAGTCCATCGATTCCCAATCTCCAGCGGAAATCAAAAAAGTTTATCCATTTATAATCTTCTGCCAGTTGGATTAATGGATCGTCCGGCTGGAAATTATAACAAAATGCATAGGTTGTTAGAAGTAACTCTATAGTAGCTATGCTAATAGTATACCAACGAATTATTTTATTTCCTCTATGAGGAAGAACAAAAATTAAAGAACCTGCAAATATGGGTAAAACTACAATTGTTGTTAACCAAGGAAAAGAATTCGTGGTAAAGACAAGATACAATTGAGCCAAAAAAATCCGTACCCGAAAAAATTTATTTTCGGGTACGGGTTTTTATCAGTAAAAAAAATCCAAATTGAAAAAATGGATTCAAATGAAATGTTCTGGAACGCATCAATAAGCTAGACCCATGCTCCGCGTTGTTTCATTCCATAAATAAACTCGAACGCTTAAAAAATCTGTTGGACAAGCGGATTCACATCTTTTACAACCAACACAGTCTTCCGTTCTTGGAGCAGAAGCTATTTGTTTAGCTTTACACCCGTCCCAAGGTATCATTTCTAATACATCTGTGGGGCAAGCTCGAACACATTGAGTACACCCTATACATGTATCATAAATCTTTACTGAATGTGACATAGGATCTTTAATTTTTTAAATTTCATTAATTTTCGATCTAGTTCTACTAAAAGTAAATGAAGTACATATTAAAATACCAGACGAATCAATGATTTACCAGAATTTTTTGAATCAATCTACTTCTGGCTTGGATTGGAGATTTACTACAAAATAAATATAAAAGAGATCCAAAAAACTTTCACTTCTTACATTTTAAAAGTATGCCCTACTTTTAAGGTGCGATATCTAGTAATCTAAATTGAACTTATAATTACAATATTATATTGATATAATTAATCATAATATAATAAAAAATTAATTATTATATTATTATATATTATTATTTATATATAATAAATAATATATAGAAAAAAACATACTATTTATTCAATAAATTGGATTGATTGATACGAGTTGATTTTCTGTTACGATAAATTGATGAAACAATAGCAAGTCCTATAGCTGCTTCAGCGGCTGCAATAGCTATAACAAAGATTGAGAAAATGTTTCCCTTTAATTGGCGGCTATCAAAAAAATCAGAAAATGTTACAAAATTTAGATTAACTGCATTCAATATAAGTTCAAGACACATAAGAGCCCGAACCAAATTTCGGCTCGTGACTAATCCATAGATTCCAATAGAAAATAAATAAGCACTCAAAACAAGTACATGTTCGAGCATCATTGACCAACTCCTTATGAATATTTCAATTTCAATATGAACAACAATTAAACCCATTTGATTGACTCAAATACCATAAGTTCAAAAATCTATATAAAAGCAAAAAATATTTTGGTAATAAGAAATCGAACTAAAAGTTTCTAAACCAATCTGAATAGAATTTAATTTAAACGCGTATGAGAAAATATACCCTTTGATTATTGCTGATTTTTAAAATTAAAATTATTGACGTGCCACAGCAATTGCGCCTATTAACGCAACTAAAAGAATTATTGAAATAAGTTCAAAGGGAAGAAAAAATTTTGTTGATAAATTAATTCCTATTTGTTGACTAGTAGTTATAAAATCTTGTTCAAGAATCTGGTTTGATTTTGTAGTCCAAATAATACCATACCATGACGTATTTAGAATAGTAATAATTAATGAAACAAAAAGACTTGTACAAATCAACGAAGTAACGTTATCACCAACAGTCCACAGACGCAAATTTGTATCATATTCTGGCCCATTCATGAACATTACAGCAAATATTATTAATATATTTATAGCTCCCACATAAATAAGGAGTTGTGCTGAAGCTACAAAATGCGAATTGGCTAGAATATAGAATAAAGATATACAAACAAGAACCAATCCCAACGAAAAGGCAGAAAGAATTGGATTGTTAAATAATACTACTCCTAGACCCCCAAATATAAGACCTGTTCCTAGAAAGACTAAAAGAAAATCATGTATTGGTCCAGGTAAATCCATTATATATAAAAAGAGATAAAAAAAGTTTCATGATCTTATTGAATTGAACAGAAAAAGGGATTCGTGCATTACTAATTGTTAAATCCTAAAGTGTATTACTTTAAATAAATACGGGTAAAATTTTTGAATCTGTTGCTTTTTTATAGCCAATAGTTCGCATTTTTTTGATCAAGAAAACAAGAAACTTTTTTAATTTAAATTCCCTATAATTTTTTTTTAGGAACTTTCTTCATTTAGTCATTTAATAATTAGAAAGTGTTTTTTAATCACAAGATTTTTCTGTTATTTGAGGTGTATTCATAATTGTTCGAATTGTGTAATCATCAGTTATTGATATTGGTAAACGACCCAGAGCAATTTGATTATAATTTAATTCATGACGATCATAAGTGGAAAGCTCATATTCTTCAGTCATCGATAAACAATTTGTTGGACAATACTCAACACAATTACCACAAAATATACAGATTCCGAAATCAATGCTATAATTAAGCAATCGTTTTTTCCGAATATCCGTTTCCACTTTCCAATCAACAACAGGTAAATCTATAGGACATACACGAACACATACTTCACAAGCAATACATTTATCAAACTCAAAGTGTATTCGACCACGAAACCGCTCTGAGGTGATCAATTTTTCATACGGATACTGGATAGTTACAGGTAAACGATTGGCATGAGATAGGGTAATAATAAAACCTTGCCCAATGTACCTTGCCGCGCGTACTGTTTGTTGACCATAATTAATTAACCCAGTTACCATAGGGAACATATACTAAACTAAAAAAAAAATAAGATTTTGTTTCTTTCTCTTGTTTGCGATAAATTTTAATTTTAGTGAGTATCAAATCTATTTTTTTTTATAATGAAAGGAGTTGGGAAGAAGTTGTTAATAATAGATTACCTAAAGAAATTGGTAAAAGAAATTTCCACCCAAGATTTAATAATTGGTCCATTCTCAGTCTAGGTAAAGTCCATCTTGTTGCGATAGGAATGAACAAGAACAAAAAAGTTTTCGCTAATGTAATTAAAATACCCAAAATTGTTCCAAAGACTCCTTGCTTATTTATTTCAAAAAACTCAGGAATGAACATGTCTGGAATAGAAAAATCCCAACCCCCCAAATAAAGAACTGTTACAAATAATGACGAGATTAGTAGATTTAGATAGGAAGCAACGTAAAATAAACCAAATTTAATACCTGAATATTCGGTTTGATAACCTGTCACTAATTCTTCTTCTGCTTCTGGTAAATCAAAGGGTAATCTCTCGCATTCTGCTAGAGAAGAAATTATAAAAACAATAAATCCTATAGGTTGCCTCCACAAATTCCACCCTAAAATACCATATTTTGACTGCGCCTCAACTATATCGATTGTACTTGAACTGTTAGATAATCATAGTCGATGATCAGATCACTCTTGTCATCGCTAGTACAGAACCGTACATGAGATTTTCACCTCATACGGCTCCCCGAGAGCCATCAATAAATCTAAGAATAGATTCGGTAGTCTTTACTGAGATATGATATATTCGTAGGATAAATAAAGTCAAAATAAACCGAAAGATCCGGAATTAAACCAATGAAATTCTGTCTGCAATGCTATAAAAGTGCTTCGGAATTTATCTCATCCTTTGACTGACTCCATTTTTGTTGAGTAATAACTTAATCCTTAACAAAAAAAAACTGCATCTTATTTTTTTGAGACTTAAACATTCATGACTTATACCATGACACAAATTATAGTATAGCGAAAAAAGGAGTTTTTTTAAATTTAATTTTCTTTTTTTTATCAATCTTATTTCTATTTCGTTTATTTTAGGCTAAAAAAAGTTAAAGGATTATTTCGTTCCTGATAGTTATTCAATTAATGGGTGGATAGGAGCATACTCTGGATCGGAATTTGTGGGAGTACTACTTAATAATTTCTACCAATTTTAAGCCTCAAATTAGTATTTCTTTTATGTAAACTTAGGAGAACCTAAAAAATATTTATTACGAATCCTTTGTGTACTTTGGTGTTCCTAATCATCCACTTTTTTAATATCGTAATACAGTTGTTTTTATTATAGTAAAATAAAAAAACCCCATAAATTTTTTTCAACCCGCTTCCAGTTATTATTATAATTACTAATTAATCTTGGGGGTAAACAGCCTTGACTGCTTATGTTTATTTTCGTTTAACCTTTGTACATAGGGAATGAGTTTTTTTTTACTGCGAATTTATAAGCTGTTTTTTTTCACTCATCTAACTATCAGGTTTAATTTATCAACCCTCTCGGTGAATAAAAAAATGAAGATATCTATTTAATTAATACCTTAATTAATCTTAGAAATCAAAAAATTTTTCTTAGATACCCCAATTTGAAGACGTAGGCCTTAACGAATCACACGTAGAGATATTGATAAGACACATAGAGTTACTGGTATTTCATAACTAATTGATTGAGCAGCAGCCCGTAGACCACCTAAAAAAGAATATTTATTATTTGATCCATATCCTGACATAAGAAGTCCAATTGGAGCAATACTTGAAATAGCGATCCATAAAAAAACGCCAATACTAAGATCGGTTAGAACAAAGTTATAACCAAAAGGAATTACTGAATAACTTAGTAGAATTGATATGACGGCTATAGAGGGTCCGATACTAAATAAACGTATATCCCCCCTAGATGGAAGAAGGTTTTCTTTAAAAAGCAGTTTTGTTCCGTCTGCTAAAGCTTGTAGAATTCCCAAGGGACCAGCATATTCCGGTCCAATACGTTGTTGTATACTTGCAGATATTTCTCTTTCTAACCATACAATTACTAGTACGCCTATTGTGATTCCCAATACGAGAATCAAAATAGGGAGAAGTATCCATATAGTTCCATAAATTTCTTTTAAAGATTCCAATCTGTAAAAAGAATTGATATTTTGTATTTTTGTTGTATCAATTATCATTTCAACGATCAACTTCTCCCATAATGATATCTATGCTACCTAATATCGTCATAATATCAGCCAATTTCATTTTTTTAACTAACTGAGGAAGAATTTGTAAATTGATAAAACCAGGCGGGCGAATTTTCCATCTCCAAGGAAAAACACTCTGATTTCCTATCAAAAATATCCCTAACTCCCCTTTTGGAGCTTCGACTCTCACATAAAGTTCTTGTTTCGACAATTCAAACGTAGGAGACGGCTTTTTACTAATGAATCGATATTCAAAATCATTCCATTCAGGATATTTTATCCTATCAAAACGGCGAATTTCTAAATTCTCATAAGGACCCCCCGGAATTCCTTCTAGAGCTTGTTGAATAATTTTTATGGATTCTGCCATTTCACCTATCCGTACTAAATAACGAGCTAAAGAATCCCCTTCCTTTTGCCATTGGACTTCCCAATCAAATTCGTCATAACACTCATAATGGTCAACTTTACGAAGATCCCATAGTATTCCGGACGAGCGTAGCATTGGTCCTGATAAACCCCAGTTTATTGCCTCTTCTTCGCCAATAACACCTACCCCCTCAACTCGTTCTAAAAAAATCGGATTTCGTGTAATCAATTGCTGGTATTCAGCAAGTCCCATTAAAAAATAATCACAAAAATCTAAACATTTATCTATCCACCCATAAGGTAGATCGGCAGCTACTCCTCCAATACGAAAAAAATTATGCATCATTCTCATACCGGTAGCCGCTTCAAATAAATCATATATTAATTCTCTTTCTCTGAAAATATAAAAAAAGGGGGTCTGTGCACCAATATCAGCCATAAAAGGGCCGAGCCATAATAAATGAGAAGCTATACGACTTAACTCCAACATAATAACTCTGATATAGCTAGCCCTTTTAGGTACTTGAATATTTCCCAACTGTTCGGGTCCATTTACTGTTATTGCTTCTGTAAACATCGTAGCTAAATAATCCCAACGTGTTACATAAGGCAAATACTGTATAATTGTTCGGTTTTCTGCAATTTTCTCCATCCCCCTGTGTAAATACCCCAATATTGGTTCACAGTCAATAACCTCTTCTCCATCTAAAGTAACAATAAGTCGGAGAACGCCATGCATTGCTGGGTGGTGAGGGCCCAAATTGACTATCATGAGATCTTTTCTTGTAATTGGTACAGTCATAAGTTTTGCCCCGATTCATTCTTTCATGAATTCATTTTTCCATGAATTGCCGAAAAAAAAAGTTCATCAAAATTCAAGATCGAATAAATCAAATAATTCAAAACAACTCTTAAAATTAACGTGTTTTTAGCTCTCGAATCTTTAATCGACTGATTAATTCTTTATAACGTATTCTATTTTTCTTTGATAAATAAACCAATAGTCGTTGACGTTTTCCTAGAATTTGTCGTAGACCTCTCTGAGATGAATAATCTTTTTTATGCAACTCCAAATGTGAAGTGAGTATTCGTATCTTATTAGTAAAACAGAAAACTTGAAATTCAACAGATCCCTTGTTTTCTTCTTTTTTTTCATGCGAAATCAATGCATTTTTGTTCATAAATTAATTATTAACCTTCCTTATTTTTTATATTTCCCGAATATAAAATTTTTTGATCAGGAATAATAATGCCAGCCCATTTACCCTGGTATACACATTTCCTTATTTTTTAAAGAAAAAAACTTATGGTAATTCTTTTTAGATCTATTGACTAGTGATTGATATGTTATAAATTTCGTATCATATATCAGAATTGAAGTCAAGACGCGAGGGCATTTTTTATCTAGCAGATAATGGATAGGGAATATATAAGATCAATTTATTATAAATTATTATAAATGTATTTTAAATCATGGATACATATGTATTCTTAATATACTAAAACGACTACCGTTATTAGTATTAAAACAATAACGATTCATACCGGCTAAATCTTCTAGTTGATAATTAGGCCAAAGAAAGACATTTAATTTTTGATTGTTTTCATCACAAAATTGACGACTACCGGTTTTTATCTGATTCCCGTTGTAAGAGACTGTATTTCTATAACTACCATTATTATTACTTGAATTCAAACATATTAGAATTCTCAATTCTTTACGGCGCCGGAACGAAAAAACTTTTGCAGGAACACGTAAAAAAAAAGAGGTTTTATCTTTAGTTTTCATCACCGTTTGATATCTGGGAATCCATTCATCCGGATTCCTCTTATCAATATTGTTGATGTTTTGATTATTTTGGTGTTTACTCTTATGAATGAACGAAATACCTATGGTTTGATACCGGAGAAATTCTCCATCATCCTTTACAGACAGACGAATAGGTTCAATAATAAATACCCTTCCTTTTATCAATTGAGTAAGAGTTAAATCTTTTTGAATCAGCATTATATTTAGACTTATTTCTCTTCTTTCAATCGAGGATATTGTAATTTCTCGTGGATTTTTCAATCTAAGTAGGAGACTGTAAACTTTGATATTATTGATCAATTTTTTATTCAAAGAATTGTCCCATTTCAATTGAAAAAAAAAATATCTTTTAAGGAATAAATTGAGTTCGGCTTCTGGACTACTCTTGTCTTGTTTTTTTTTTCTGCTTTTTTTAATATATGATTCTATATAATTTTCTTTAATATCTTTTTGGCGATTTGAGCTGAGAGACTCAGACATTTTTTGAACGTCAGATTCATTATTTCTTTGACTTATGAGCTCTTTTTTGTCTTGATTCCTATTCTCTAATTTTTTTTCATTTGATATTATAGGTGTTGTAAAAGGATTCGCTTTTTTCTTTTTGCTAAAATTATAATTTACATTACAATTTGAAAAAAGTAAATTTATTGGTATAATCCAAGGTTTCATTTTATATGCATTAAAGAGTAATAAAAATTCTGAAAAGAACAAAAACTCTAGATTTAATATAGGACGACTTAGTATTTCTTCATTCATCCCCATCCAATCTAAAAGTTTTTTTTTTAATTGGTAAATTTCTTGATAAATTGTGCGATAAAAAAGATCTTTCTTTTCAATTTTATCAACAATTTTATAATTTTTCGGTTCAATCTTAATATTTTTAGTGCTACTGCTAATATTGATCCAAGCTTCAATGTCTATTTTGTTTCTAAGAAAAAAAAAGATAAATTTCCAATCACAATATTTTCTATCTGTATTTGTCTGTATATCCAGAATCATTTTTTTTCTTAAAAGATTAGTGATAGGAATACTCCACCACATATAAATGAACTTGTCTTTAGATATGTTGTAATTATAAGATAATTCTTGCTTTTTATTTACTTGTAATGGTTCTCCATAACTATAAAAATCCTTCTTATCTTCAAAAAAACAAAAATTATATGATAAAATATTATATCTATAATTTTTTTGAAAATTCTCTTTTTGATCCCGCAATAAACAAAACGGGTTTTCAGAATTATTTTTGTAATTAAGTAATTCGTTTTTTTTATATGAATTCCTTTTTGTTTTTTGAAATTTTTGTTTTTCAATCTCACAATATTCAGCGACTCCATTACGCCAATTTTTTGGTCCTAATTGAAACCAGTTTATCTGCGATAAATCGTATTGATAATTACTTTTAAATTTTAACCAGTTTTTCCATTGATTCAGTTCAGAATTTTTATGTTTTTTAGTCTTTAACTTAGAAGGAATTATTCCTTGTGTTCCGCGATATTGAAGGATAAAAGTTAACTTTAACTTATATAAGTTAATAAATTCGACTTGTAATAATTTGAAAAATATATAGGCTTGTGACAAAAAAGATAAATGGGAAAGATTTTTTAAATTCTTATGAAATTGAATTGTTTTTTTATTTATTTTATCAATCCTTTCTGGATTTTTTTTTTCAGTGGGTTTTTCACTAAAATGTTTTGTTGATTCAAGAAAAAGTTTTATTTTAATTTGAGAAATATTAATAATATATAGAAATAGATCTACGGATATTCGTTCCCTAAAAAAATTTTTAAAATTTTTTGATTTACGAATTAATCGAGTATTTATCCTTTTTAATATCTGACCCAAATTTTGGGGTGATTCGAAATTTTGAGTACCATAAGGTGTTTTGTTAGGCTTAAAAAGAAATTTTAAAGTTTGGGATCTATTTTTTTTTTCTTTTTCTATTTGATTTGTTATTGTCCTTGTTCTATTAGCGAGATTTTGCGTTTTTTGTTCTGCTACTGAATCTGAATAGTTTGTCCAATTAATAAATTGGTTTTGAATGGATGATTCATGAACCATATAATTATTATTATTGATTGTCAAAAATTTTTTTTTTTCACTAGATTCTTCTCCTAATCCAAATACTCGAACTTGGTTTACCATTGAAAAATTTTTTTTTTTTAATAAAAAAAAGCTTTTAATAAATTTTTTTGTTTCATTCAGAACCTTTAGAAAAAATTCGATTTTTTCTTTAATAATCACAATTTTTAAAACTTGAAAAGCTTTCCTTGTAAATTTAAAAATTTTTTTATTGAATTCTTTAAAAATAGGTTTAAAAAAAGAAGGTTGTTTTCGGGAGGAACCGAAAGGAAATTCAGTTTCCAGCCCCCAAACTGTTAAAAAACAAAAATTATCCTTTTTATTTTTTTTTTTCATTTCCTCTTGATAAGAAGGTCTTAACATTGATCGGTGCCAAGGTTTTATATAGAAAGGAAATAGTATCTTTATCTGAATACCATCTTTTAACCAGTTTTTAGGAAATTCTGTTTCTGATAACTGAACACCATTATAGGTACATTTAACATGCATTTCTTTATTCCACCCTTCGAAATCCTCTTCCCACTCGGGAAGTTGGAATAAGACTATACGACCCATATTTTTTGCGATTATGAAAAAAGGTAATAGAAAATATTTTCTAAAAATGGACTGAGTTACTAACATCAAACCTCTTATTACTTGAGCAAATATAATGGTATCCCAAGCTTCAGCTATTTCTATTCGTGTTTTTTCTTTTCTTTTTTCTTCGTTTCTTTTGTATTCGTTGTTTTTCTCTTCTTCCTTTTTTTCTTCTTCTGTATAATCCGAAATTTGAAATTCTCTTTTTTTTCCTATATAATTTCTAAAAATTTGTTTTATTAATTTTGAAATGTTAACAGAAGAAAAAGAAGATTTATCTATTCTGTCTAAAAAAAGCGGTGAATGTATATTTGCTTGAAATAATTCCAAAAAATTAATTTTGCGTCTTTGAACACGCATGGAACCTTTTATTATATTTCGACGAAAATCGGATTGTTGTGAATAACGTATCAAAGCTACTTCTTGGTTAGATTTTTTTAGATCAATGTTATTAATCTTAATATTATCTTCGGTATTATTAAAAATAACTACACGTTTAGCTTTCCTTGAGCGAATTTGATGATCTCTTGGTACATCATCTTCATTTTTTCTTTCTTGCTGTTCTAAATCATCAATTAATTTGTATGACCAGCATGGAACTTTTTTACTAATATCTTTTATTCCAATTGCTTTTTTTATTAATTTCTTATTTCTTTTTAGTAATTTACAAAATTTGTCTTGATCTTCTAAACCAATTTTGACTTCTTCTGGAAGTAAAGAAATATTGAATGTTGATTCCCCATAAAATTGACTCATTAACTGCATGAAATGCCTAATTTCTTTTGATATTGATTTTTTATTAAATGCATCTTTTTTCTGTTCAAATTCGTGGTAATTATAATCATTACTAAGAATACTATGAATCTTATTTATAAAAATGCCATCTATCCTATTTTTGACTGGAGTTTCATTTATAATAGAGGATGAAAAGCATTTTTTTATTATTCCACGATAGGATCCATTTAAGAAAGGATCATTTCTTTTTGGCAAATATTCCTTTTTCGTTTTCTCATAGCATAATCGAGTTTTTTTATCGAGTCCATCTATATAAAAAAGTCCTTTGTCTAGAACTGCAATTCTATTAGTAAATTCATTGCTTAAGCTGTTTTTTTTTTGTTCATTGTTATAAATCCAATAATTGTATAGTTCATCGTATAAGAATTTGTCTATTATAGACAAAGAAATCTTTCTTTGTATCATTTCCCAGAAAATGGATAAACTGGGTGGATATGTAAAAGAAATTCTTTGTTTTCCATCATTTTTACATGTATAAAAAAAATATTGTGACATTTCATTTCTTACCGCATTTTCAAATCGATTGTTTTTTATATATCGCGTTGGACGATTCCAACGTTTATAGTCGAAAAGCAGAGAAAGAAGGGGTTTTTCAAACCAGAAGAGGTTTTTCTTTTCTTCTTTAAGTATTTCTAACTTCGAAATATCTTGATTGCCAGAATAATAAGTTGGGCTATTTTTATAGCACGCTTCTTTTAAGTGCAAGTTGAATTCATCCTTTGTTTTGTCCTTTCCATTCACTCGGATCTTTTCCGTTTCATCCATTTTGTCCGGATCCTCCTTTTCGTCCGAAAAAAGGGAAGGAGGAGGATCTTCTTCGGTGAATCCCTCTTCTTCCTGTTTAGTCTCCTTCGTTTCGGAAGTTTTTTCTATTTCTCCATCTATTTCTTCCTCAATTTCTTTCCTTTCTGAGTTTTCTTTCAATTTGTTAGTAAAAATGGGTGACGGCATTCTGCCTAAATAGTAGACACAGGTAATAAATAAGAGAATACTAAAGATTCGAGCCATAGAATTTGTCAATTCTGACACCAGATACTTATTAGATCGAATAAGTACATTAGATCTAATAGAATGATTTTGCTGTATCCAAACTAATAACAACCCAACCCATTTCATGAATAAAATGTGACCAATTAACCAACCAACAAAACTACTTGTTACAAATAATATCTTGTTGTTGCATCGAAACATATAAATGTTTACTAATCTGGCTAACATTGAACTTGGTAAAATGAAATGGTTGAATAATTGAAAAATTAGATTATTCAGGAATACACATTGAATGCTGAGATTGCGCATTGAATTTCTGCTAGTAGATCCAAAAAAAAAAAAGTTTTTGTGATTGTTCCAGAAGAAATGAAACAAAAGGTAGGGTAGAGCTAGGACAGTTATTGTATGAGGTCTACCCAATGCTAGATGCAGAGGCGTATAATAGATCGATATGAACATCATGAGCTGTCCCATAATAAAACCAGTTGTTGCTGATACCTTCTTCTCGGTTCCTTCTTCTCCTTCTTCCATAACCCGAGCTCGGAGAAGGAAGAGATAAGAGGGCCCTATGGAAAATGTGGTCAGAAATCCATAATAAAGTCCGACCACAACGACCGAATTTATTATCTTCATGCATAAGGATAATAGATTACCTAGTAGAAAAGATTGAAAAATCATCAGAAACCTCCCTTTTTCTTTTGTATTGAAATTTCTGGATTATTATATGATGATTTTTTAACTTTCCATATATAAATAGAAAGAGATAGACTAGAAACGACATCTCTTATGTCGATGACACCAAAGGGATATTAAATGAATGGAATTGGGGTATGGATGGAATATAATGAAATAGAGCAACTTTCAGGTTCTCTATGAAATGAGGCATGGAAGGGAGCCATTACGAAGAAGTTGCGGGAGTTACGAAGGAAGCTTCGAGCTCATATTGGTCATGGGTTGAGAACGAGAATTGAATTCTATGAGATCGAGTCTCCCGGCGTTCCTCAGTAGCTCAGTGGTAGAGCGGTCGG